TTTTTTCGACTATAAGAAAAAGAAAGTCTATTTTTTATAAGAATTCACAGATTTTTTGCGACCTCGCTTCTTTGTCACAGGCATATGTATTTTACAAATTATCACAAACTCAAGTTATCAACAAGTATCACTTGAAATCCGTATTTCAATATCACGGAACAATTCCTTTTATAAAAGATAGAATAAAATATTTTATTGGAGCACAAGAAATATTTCATTGCGAATCAAGGCATAAGAAACTTCACAGTTTTGGAATGAATGAATGGAAAAGCTGGTTAATGGGTAATGATCACTATCAATACGACTTATCTCAGACTATATGGTCTAGATTACTACCACAAAAATGGCGAAATGAAATCAATCAAAGTTTTATGGTTCAAAAAACAAACCCAAGAAATTTCGATTCATATAAAAAAGACCAATTAATTCATTACGAGAAACAAAACAATTATGCAGTGAATTCATTATGGAGCCAAAAAAAGAAATTAATAAAAAACTACAAATATGATCTTTTATCAAATAAATATATTAATTATGAATATGAAGATAAGAAGGGTTCATATATTTATGGGTTTCCATTACAAGTAAACGCAGCCCGAGGGATCCTCTATAATAGAGATAATCCTGAATTTAATTATTTACCCGCAGATATAGATCTTAGTAATTATCTACGAAAAGATTCTATTATTGATAGGAATCAAAATCCGGATAGGAAATATTTTGATTGGAGAGCTTTTAATTTTGGGCTTAGAAAAACGAGCGATATTGATGAATGGACAAATGCCAGTACCAACATAAAAAAAAATACTAAGACTCGTTATTATTATTATCAAATAATTGATAAAATTGATAATAATAATAATCTTTTTAATCTCACAATTCATAACCAAAACCAAATCAACCCAGCAGCCAATCAAACAAAAACATCTTTTGACTGGAAGGGAATGAATGAAAAAAGACTAGATGGGCCTATATCAAATTGGGAACCTTGGTTTTTCCCAGAATTTTGGTTATTTTATGATGTATATAAGACTGAGCCGTGGATCATACCAATCAATTTACTTCTTTTTAATTCGAATATAAAAGAAAACAATCTAACAATCACCCAAAAGCTAAAAAAATGGCTTGAATTAGCGAATCTAAATCAAGTTGAATTAGAGCTTGATTTAGATTCGCTAAATCAAATTGAATTACAGAATCTAAATCAAGAAGAAAAACAAGAGCCAATCCCAGGATATCTTGGATATGATCCATTAGAAGACTATGTTGAAGAAGATTTGTGGGGATCAGACTCAGACGTTCTTGAATACATCGAGGAAACTAAATATATTTCCCGGTTGATGTTAAAACTCTTCCTGAAAAGATATTTTCTTTTGAAATTTCAATTGAAAACGACTTTTTCTTTGAGCCAAACAGCAATCAATAATTTAAAGATATTTTGGCTACTCCTTAGATTAAGAGATCCAAATGAAATGGCTGCAGCCTTTATTCAAAGAGACGAAATAAATCCGGTTCCAATGCTGATTGGAAAGCCAGAGTTTATGACTTTTTTCAATTTGGAAAAAGGGGGACTATTGATTATTGAACCAACTCGGCTATCCACAAAATGGGATGGACAATGGATCATGTACCAAACCATAGCTATTTCACGGGTGCATAAGAGTCAGCACCAAACTAATCGAAGATGTCAAGAAAAAAGAAATGTTGATAAGAATGGTCTTAATGATTTTATTGTTCCTGAAAATATTTTATCTCCTAGACGTCGTAGAGAATTGAGAATTCAAATTTGTTTAAATTCGAGAAATGTCAATGTTGGGGATAGAAACCAAGTATTTTGCAATGGGAATAGTGCAAGGAACTGTGGTGAATTTTTTTTTGAGGATAAGCATCCTGATGTAGATATAAATAAATTTATTAAGTTAAAATTATTTCTTTGGCCCAATTATCGATTAGAAGATTTAGCTTGTATGAATCGCTATTGGTTTGATACCAATAATGGTAGTCGTTTCAGTATGTTAAGGATACATATGTATCCTTGATTGATAATAAGTTGATGGTACATTTACATGGATCAAGTGGCATATCTGGCCGGTATAGTAGATGAAGACAAACAAATATACACACACGCCTTGTGTTATATTCTATTCTGGTACATGATACTGATTTTGATTCAATGACTTTATCTTAGCTTAGCAATTCTATCTAGTAATGAATGAGTCGTCATAATCTTCTTATCTTAAGTTCAAATTCTTCTCTTTTGTGGGTTATAAATGTACCGCCCTTTTGTATCCACATCCAAATAAAATTGAAAATTGATTAATTACATTTGAATTCGATAAAAAAAGAAGTATATGAATAAATACAGATTTTTGTGTATTGTATAAGAAATTAGAATGACTGGCATTATTATTACTGATCAGTAAAATCCATATCTGTAAAAAAAAAGGGGGGGGGAACAAATTCTTTTTATGGTAAAAAATTTATTAATTTCAGTTATTTCGCAAGAAGAAAAAGAAGAAAATAAGGGGTCTGTTGAATTTCAAGTATTCAGTTTCACCAATAAAATACGTAGACTTACTTCCCATTTAGAATTGCACAGAAAAGACTATTTATCTCAGAGAGGTCTACGGAAAATTCTGGGAAAACGTCAACGGCTGCTGGTTTATTTGTCAAAGAAAAATAGAGTACGTTATAAAGAATTAATTAGTCAATTGGATATTCGGGAGCCAAAAACTCATTAAGTGAATTTTAAGATTAGTTTTGAATTATTGGATTTATTAGATTTTTCTATTATACTTTAAATATTAAAATCTTATTATAGATATATTTATTATTATTATAATTTATAATTTGATGAACTTCATTTCGGTTTCAGCACTTCATGGAATAATGAATCGGGGAAAAAATATATGACTGTACCAACTACAAGAAAAGACCTCATGATAGTCAATATGGGTCCTCACCACCCATCAATGCATGGTGTTCTTCGACTCATCGTTACTCTAGACGGGGAAAATGTTATTGACTGTGAACCCATATTGGGTTATTTACACAGAGGGATGGAAAAAATTGCTGAAAATCGAACAATTATACAATATCTTCCTTATGTAACACGCTGGGATTATTTAGCTACTATGTTTACAGAGGCAATAACGGTAAATGGACCAGAACAGTTGGGAAATATTCAAGTACCGAAAAGAGCGAGCTATATTAGAGTAATTATGCTAGAACTGAGTCGTATAGCTTCTCATTTGTTATGGCTCGGCCCTTTTATGGCAGATATCGGCGCGCAGACTCCTTTCTTCTATATTTTCCGAGAGAGGGAATTGATATATGACCTGTTCGAATCTTCGACAGGTATGCGAATGATGCATAATTATTTCCGTATCGGAGGGGTAGCTGCTGATTTACCTTATGGCTGGATAGATAAATGTTTTGATTTCTGTGATTATTTTTTAACAGGGATTACTGAATATCAAAAGCTTATTACGCGTAATCCCATTTTTTTGGAACGAGTTGAAGGAGTGGGCATTATTGGTGGAGGAGAGGCAATAAATTGGGGCTTATCAGGACCAATGCTACGAGCGTCCGGAATTAAATGGGATCTTCGTAAAGTCGATCATTATGAGTGTTACGACGAATTTGATTGGGAAGTACAATGGCAAAAAGAAGGAGATTCGTTAGCTCGTTATTTAGTCCGAATCAGTGAAATGGCGGAATCCATAAAAATTATTCAACAAGCTCTGGAAGGAATTCCAGGGGGGCCCTATGAGAATTTAGAGGTACGGCGCTTTGATAGAACAAAGGATTCCGAATGGAATGAATTTGATTATCGATTCATTAGTAAAAAACCTGCGCCTACTTTTGAATTATCTAAACAAGAACTTTATGTAAGAGTGGAAGCCCCGAAGGGGGAATTGGGAATTTTTCTGATAGGAGATCGGGGTGTTTTTCCCTGGAGATGGAAAATTCGTCCGCCCGGTTTTATCAATTTGCAAATTCTTCCTCAGCTAGTTAAAAGAATGAAATTGGCTGATATTATGACAATACTAGGTAGTATCGATATTATTATGGGAGAAGTTGATCGTTGAAATGATAATTGATACGACAAGAGTACAAGCTATCAATTCTTTTTCCAGATCGGAATCCTTAAAAGAGGTTTATGGGCTCGTCTGGTTACTTGTTCCTATTCTTACTCCTGTATTGGGAATCATAATAGGGGTACTAGTAATTGTGTGGTTAGAAAGACAAATATCTGCAGGGATACAACAACGTATTGGACCTGAATACGCGGGTCCTTTGGGAATTCTTCAAGCTCTAGCAGATGGTACAAAATTACTTTTCAAAGAAGATCTTATCCCATCTAGAGGCGATATTAGTTTATTCAGTATCGGACCGTCTATAGCGGTCATATCCATTTTACTAAGTTTTTCAGTAATTCCTTTTGGCTATCACCTTGTTTTAGCCGACCTAAATATAGGGGTTTTCTTATGGATTGCCATTTCAAGTATTGCTCCTATTGGACTTCTTATGTCAGGATATGGATCGAATAATAAATATTCCTTTTTAGGTGGTCTACGAGCTGCTGCTCAATCGATTAGTTATGAAATACCATTAACTCCATGTGTGTTATCAATATCTCTACGTGTGATTCGTTGGAACATGGACTTTTTTATTTGACCTAATTTATTTGCATTTTCGTTCTAGGAAAAAAGAAAGTGGAATGTATTGAATAGATATCCTCATTTTTTTATTCAACATTCGGGGCGATGAGCTAAACCAGATAGTTATATGAGTGAAAGAAAACAGCTTAGAAATTGGCAGTAAAAAAATTGAGTCTCATTACCTAGGTACAAGAGTTAAGCGGACATAAATATAAACAGTATAAACGGGTTACCCCAAGCAAGATTGGTTGATTAGTCATCATAGTTTGAAGCGGGTACAAAAGAGAAACTGTATGGAGTTTTTATTATTGTATGTATTACCATACCGGAGATCGAATAAAAACGAGTGGACGGTTAGGAATACCAAGGTACACAAAGGATTAGTAATGGAGATAATGTAAGTAAATTATCCAAAGGGATATTTATGCATAAAAGGAATCCTAATGGGGCTTTAAGTTAGTAGAAATGATCAAGCAGTACTTTCCCACGATCCCGATCCAGAGTATGCTCCTACCCACTGATTAAACAAATTACTATCAGGAACGAAGTAATCCTTTATTTTTATTTATTTTTTTTGTCCAGATTAATACAGATAGAATTCTTATCATGATTCATGAACTAATATAATAAATAGAATGTCTAATTCTTTGTCTAAAAAAAATAAGTAGAAATTTCTATTGAAACAACGTGATACAACGAGTATTTTATTGAAGTATTAAGTTATTACTGAACAAAAAATTGCAATTATAAAGAATGAGATCAATTCAGAAGCATTTGTTTTATTATAGCAGACAGAATTGCATTGGTCTAATTTTGGACTCTCCGATGTATCTTTACTCTATCTACTCTACAAAATAAGTAAAGTATATCGAGATAATATTGAACCAGTCCTTAGATTTATTTGTGGCCGTCGAGGAGCCGTATGAAGCTTAAGTCTCATGTACGGTTTTGCAATAGCGATGGGAATAGTGATGTTATCACCGACTATGATTATCTAACAGTTCAAGTACAGTTGATATAGTTGAGGCGCAGTCAAAATATGGTTTTTGGGGTTGGAATCTGTGGCGCCAACCTATAGGTTTTACTGTTTTTTTAATTTCTTCCCTAGCAGAATGCGAGAGATTACCTTTTGATTTACCAGAAGCAGAGGAAGAATTAGTAGCAGGTTATCAAACCGAATATTCAGGTATAAAATTTGGTTTATTTTATGTTGCTTCCTATCTAAATCTACTAGTTTCTTCATTATTTGTAACAGTTCTTTACTTGGGCGGCTGGAATCTCTCTATTCCGTACATATTAAGTCCTGAGCTTTTCGGAATAAATGAAGTGGGTGGAGTCTTTAGAACGACCCTTGGTATCTTTATTACATTAGCTAAAGCTTATTTGTTCCTGTTCATTCCTATCACAACAAGATGGACTTTACCTAGAATGAGAATGGACCAACTATTAAATCTTGGATGGAAATTTCTTTTACCTATTTCTTTAGGTAATCTATTATTGACAATCTCTTCCCAACTCTTTTCACTGTAAAGGCACAGCCTATTCTAGATTCATAACTTCTCTCAAACAAGAGAAAGAAACATAAAATTATTCATAGATATTCAAGATATGTTCCCCATGGTAACTGGGTTCATGAATTATGGCCAACAAACAGTACGGGCTGCAAGGTATATCGGTCAAAGTTTTATTATTACCTTATCCCATGCAAATCGTTTACCTGTAACTATTCAATATCCTTATGAAAAATTGATCACATCGGAACGTTTCCGTGGTCGAATCCATTTTGAATTTGATAAATGCATTGCTTGTGAAGTCTGTGTTCGGGTATGTCCTATAGATCTACCCGTTGTTGATTGGAAATTGAAAACTTCTATTCGAAAGAAACGATTGCTTAATTACAGTATTGATTTCGGAATCTGTATATTTTGTGGTAACTGCGTTGAGTATTGTCCAACGAATTGTTTATCAATGACTGAAGAATACGAACTTTCTACTTATGATCGTCACGAGTTGAATTATAATCAAATTGCTTTGGGTCGGTTGCCAATGTCAGTAATCGACGATTACACAATTAGAACAATTATGAATTCGACTCAAACCAAAAAAGCCGTGGGTAAACCACTTGATTCAAGAACAATTACCGATTACTAATACTAAGATTTAGTTTTGATCTAAAGTAGCGCAGCTTCTTTCATCTTGCTTGGTCAATAACTAAAACTAAAATTTTAACAACTATGGAGTGCTGAGAATAATGAATTGCTTTGGATTGAAAATGGATTCATATATACTCTACATATATATATTTTTTTATATAGTATATATATTATATAAACAGTTAATAAAAAAAATCGATTAATATTAATTTCGAACGAAACTTTCGGATAGAGAAATGTATTCAATTATTTAACTAATAAGTGTATCTATATCAACCCACACCCCATTAGATTTAATTCAATTAGGAACGTATCAATAGGGTAACTTCTTTTTTCCTGGTTTGGTCAATAGGTTTATGAAAAATTTCGACTTAAAAATTATCTCTTATTTTACATAGAATGGATTTACCTGGACCAATACACGATTTTCTTTTAGTTTTTTTTGGATTGGGTCTTATAGTGGGGAGTCTAGGAGTGGTATTACTTACCAATCCAATTTTTTCTGCTTTTTCATTGGGATTTGTTCTTGTTTGTACATCCTTATTCCATATTCCATCGAACTCCCCCTTTGTAGCTGCTGCACAGCTCCTTATTTATGTGGGAGCAATAAATGTATTAATTGTATTTGCTGTGATGTTCATGAATGGTTCAGAATATTACAAAGATTTCCATCTTTGGGCCGTTGGAGACGGAGTCACTTCACTGGTTTGTACAAGTATTTTTGTTTCACTAATTACTACTATCCCAGATACGTCATGGTACGGGATTATTTGGACTACAAGATCAAACCAGATTATAGAGCAGGACTTGATTAATAATGGTCAACAAATTGGGATTCATTTATCAACAGATTTTTTTCTTCCATTTGAACTTATTTCGATAATTCTTTTAGTTGCCTTGATAGGTGCAATTGCTATGGCTCGTCAGTACTAAATAATTATAAAATAAAAAATAAATTAGAATAATATAATAGGTAATAGGGACTTGTTCTTTTCTTTAAATTCTATTTATTGTTCATATTGAAATGAATCGAGATTGATGAGGAGTTGGTCAATGATGCTCGAACATGTACTTGGTTTGAGTGCCTTTTTATTATCCATCGGTATTTATGGATTGATTACAAGTCGAAATATGGTTCGAGCGCTTATGTGTCTTGAACTTATACTGAATGCAGTTAATATTAATTTCGTAACATTTTCTGATTTATTTGATAATCGCCAATTAAAAGGAGACGTTTTCTCAATTTTTGTTATAGCAATTGCAGCTGCTGAAGCAGCTATTGGATTAGCTATTGTTTCATCAATTCATCGTAACAGAAAATCAACGCGTATCAATCAATCTAATTTGTTGAATAAATAATGGTATAAATAAAAATATAGACTATTCGCCAATTGAAATTGATATGTGCAACATAAGCCTACGGCGCTGTTTGCTAAAACGACGTGATAAATCAAAGTATCTTGGTACTCTTTCATGAGCAGATCCAGAACTAGATTGATTCTGGTAAATCTAAATCATTGATTCGTCTGGTGTATAGAATATATAATTCATTTACTACTTTTACTAGATCGAAAATTTATGAGGTTAAAAAAATTTATAGATCCAATGTCACATTCAGTAAAGATTTATGATACATGTATAGGGTGTACCCAATGTGTACGCGCCTGCCCCACTGATGTATTAGAAATGATACCTTGGGACGGATGTAAAGCTAAACAAATTGCTTCTGCTCCAAGAACAGAAGACTGTGTAGGTTGTAAAAGGTGTGAATCCGCTTGTCCAACGGATTTCTTGAGTGTCCGGGTTTATTTATGGCATGAAACAACTCGTAGTATGGGTCTAGCTTATTGATACGTTCCAGAAAATTCCACTTGAATCCATTTTTTTCTTTACCGACAAAAACCCGTACTCGATAAATTATTTTCTTTCGAGCACGGGTTTTTCTGGTCAAAGTGTATCTTGTCTTTACCACGAATGATTTTCCTTGGTTAACAATAATTGTTGTTTTGCCGATATTCGCAGGTACTTTCATTTTCTTTTTCCCTCATAGAGGAAATAAGGTTATTAGATGGTATACTATTTGTATATGTCTATTAGAATTACTTCTAACGGCCTATGTATTCTGTTATCATTTCCAATTGGACGATCCATTAATCCAATTAGAACAGGATTATAAATGGATCCATTTTTTTTATTTTCACTGGAGATTAGGAATCGATGGACTTTCCATTGGACCCATTTTACTCACGGGATTCATCACTACCTTAGCTACTTTAGCGGCCTGGCCGGTTACTCGAGATTCTAGATTGTTCCATTTTCTCATGTTAGCAATGTACAGCGGTCAAATAGGACCATTTTCTTCTCGGGATCTTTTACTTTTTTTTATCATGTGGGAATTAGAATTAATTCCTGTCTACCTACTTCTATCCATGTGGGGAGGGAAGAACCGTTTGTACTCAGCTACAAAATTTATTTTGTACACTGCAGGGGGTTCTATTTTTCTCTTAATGGGAGTTCTGGGTATGGGTTTATATGGTTCCAATGAACCAACATTAAATTTTGAAACATCAGCCAATCAATCATATCCTGTGGCATTGGAAATAATATTCTATTTTGGGTTTCTTATTGCTTATGCTGTCAAATTGCCGATTATACCTCTACATACATGGTTACCAGATACCCATGGAGAAGCACATTACAGTACATGTATGCTTTTAGCCGGAATCTTATTAAAAATGGGAGCATATGGATTGGTTCGGATCAATATGGAATTATTACCCCACGCTCATTCTATATTTTCTCCCTGGTTGATGATAATAGGCACAATTCAAATAATCTATGCAGCTTCAACATCTCTCGGTCAGCGCAATCTAAAAAAGAGAATTGCCTATTCCTCCGTATCTCATATGGGTTTCATAATTATAGGAATTGGTTCGATAACTGATACAGGACTCAATGGGGCCATTTTACAAATGATCTCTCATGGATTTATTGGTGCTGCACTTTTTTTCTTGGCAGGAACTAGTTACGATAGAATACGTCTTGTTTATCTCGACGAAATGGGAGGAATAGCTATCCCAATGCCAAAAATATTTACAATGTTCAGTAGTTTCTCGATGGCTTCACTTGCATTGCCTGGAATGAGTGGTTTTGTTGCAGAATTGGTGGTTTTTTTTGGACTAATAACGAGCCAAAAATATCTTTTAATGCCAAAAATACTAATCATTTTTGTAGCGGCAATTGGAATGATATTAACTCCTATTTATTCAGTATCTATGTTACGTCAGATGTTCTATGGATACAAGCAATTTTATTCTCCAAATTCTCATTTTTTTGATTCTGGACCACGAGAACTATTTGTTTCAATCTGTATCTTTCTACCCGTAATAGGTATTGGTATTTATCCGGATTTCGTTTTCTCACTATCAATTGACAAGGTAGAAGCTATTCTAGCTAATTACTTTTATAGATAGTTTTCATCAATAAGACATATAAAAAGAAAAAAGATACAAAAAAAATAATTTTTTTTTGGTTCAGTTGTACAATGTACAATGAAAACTAAATAAGTCTTCTTTATTACTTCTTTATCTTTAAAGTAAAAAAAAAAAAAAAGAATTAAATTAATTGTAATCAGATACTTTTGTAGCTTTTGAGAACCATTTGAATAAAGTAGTGATTCAAATGGTTCTCAAAAACTCATAAAACTTTCATATGCTATTCTTGTGTATTGTATTCGTAAGGTATTTTCCTCAATTAGATGTTAATGTGAATGAACCATAACTATGTAGCCCGATTCCTAATAGGTTTACTCCAAAATAGCATATCCAAATTAAAAAAAATCCCATAGAAGCCACAATTGCAGAATTCGAGCCTTGCAAATCTTCATTTGTTCTAGTATGTAAATAAATTGCGAATATTGTCCAAGTAATAAATGCCCAAGTTTCTTTTGGGTCCCAATTCCAATATGATCCCCACGCTTCATTAGCCCATACCGCTCCCGAAAGAATACCTATGGTTAAAAATAGAAACCCGAGACTAATAATACGAGAACTCCAACAATCCAATTGCTGAATTAATTGATACCTGTGATAATTTCGAAACGAAATAAAACAATTGTTTTGTAAAACATTGCTTATTTTATTCGCGTATTGGATTTCGTCAAAGGGAAATCGCCCAACCAGTAAATTATTGTTTTTATATTTACCAAATATATCTATATTTTTTCGAAATGTAATGACTAGAAGAGCTATTGATAATAATGATCCACACAGAAGAGCTGCATAGCTCAATACCATCATACTTACGTGCATCATTAACCACTGTGATTGTAGAGCCGGTACTAATATTGCGGATTGATTCATTTTAGTTAAAAGACCTGAAGTAGCAAATCCTTGGGTAAAAACAGCACTTGGTGCAGTTATTGCATTTAAATAATTCATATGGTTCCTAAAATGGGGAACCATATGAATAATGGAGAAACTCCATGACAGGAACATTAATGATTCATATAAATCACTTAAGGGTAAATGTCCTGAATAAATCCAACGAATAACTAATAATCCTGTTATACAAACAAAAGTAGCTACCATTCCTTTTTCCGACGAATCATATAGTTCTACGATTTCGTGGACTAATAAGTTCATAAAAAAAATCGTAATTACAACGGAAACAATCGATAAAGAAATGTGAGTTAATATATGTTCTAAAGTAAAAAATATCATAAAAATCCTAAAAAAAGATGTCCTCCAACATTGGAATGGAAATCCATAATTTCATTCTATACCTATACATTATAGGAGTTTTTCGAGTATTTATTTTACTCTTATTTTTTGATTTTATTTTATAATTTATAAGATGCCGCCACTCGGACTCGAACCGAGATGCTCTAGCACTGCTTCCTAAGAGCAGCGTGTCTACCGATTTCACCATAGCGGCTTGCTCTAAATCATAATAGCCCATCCATCTTCAATCGTCGAGATTGAAGGAGGCAATTCAATGCAATATCTTGAGGACACTTTTAAAAATATCATTCAAATTCCTATTGCTATTTGAACGTTCAATAATAATTATCTGTAGTAATAATAATTATCTTGTGGTGTGGGGCGGTGTTAGCTTTAAGAATGTAATGGCTTTTCGTGCGGTTTCTTTTGGAATTGAAGAGTTGCAACTAGATAGTTCTGTTCTCAATCCATTCCCATTCCGAAATGAAAACAAAAAAGACATTTTTTTATTGCAGTTCGCAAAGAACTGAAGTGACGAGTAACAAATTGACGGATATCATAGAGGTTACCGCAAACATAAGTTGTTTTATTGGAAGGAATATAAGCAACTCACTCAGTTTCACAACGAACTAGTTCAGAACTAATTCAATTAATGATTCCGAATACTGATTCCAAATAAATTAACTAAAATAACGAGGGCTTTTTTTATCAGGTTGAGTTATTGGTGGATGATAGAATACATATCAAAATCAAGTACTTTTTTTGTATTTTACCTGTTCTATGGATTTAAACTAAATTATTGTAATAATAAATAATAAATGGTTGAAAATAGAATACATATTCTGTATCTTCATAAATATCTTAGGTAATAATTATATCTAAGTAATATAAGTAATAACTTTTAAACATTGACTTAATCTTATCATTTGATTTTAACTTCTTTTTTTTATTTGAATATTTCCAATTTCAAAATAGGAGTCTTTTCATATCTTGATTTTTTTTTTGCTCCTTTCAAAATATATAAGAGCTGGTGAATCGGAAACAATTAAACAAAACAATTAATAAAAAAAGCATAATTTTATTATGGAACATACATATCAATATGCGTGGATCATACCTTTCGTTCCCCTTCCAGTTCCTATAGCAATAGGGTTGGGGCTTCTCCTTGTTCCGGCGGCAACAAAAAATATTCGTCGTATATGGGCTTTTCCTAGTGTTTTATTACTAAGTATCGTTATGATTTTTTCAGCCGATCTGTCTATTCAACAAATAAATGGCAGTCCTATCTATCAATATGTATGGTCTTGGACCATCAATAATGATTTTTCCTTAGATTTCGGCCATTTGATAGATCCGCTTACTTCCATTATGTTAATATTAATTACTACTGTTGGAATAATGGTTCTTATTTATAGTGACAATTATATGTCTCATGATCAAGGCTATTTGAGATTTTTTGCTTATATGAGTTTTTCTAATGCTTCCATGCTGGGATTAGTTACTAGTTCCAATTTGATACAAATTTATATTTGTTGGGAATTAGTTGGAATGTGTTCGTATCTATTAATAGGGTTTTGGTTCACACGACCCCTTGTGGCAAGTGCTTGTCAAAAAGCCTTTGTAACGAATCGTGTAGGGGATTTTGGTTTATTTTTAGGAATCTTAGGTCTTTATTGGATAACGGGTAGTTTTGAATTTCGGGATTTGTTCGAAATAGCCAATAATTTGATTGATAATGATGGGACCAATTCTTTATTTCTTACTTTGTGTGCTTCCCTATTATTTGTTGGTGTGGTTGCTAAATCCGCGCAATTCCCCCTTCATGTATGGTTACCAGATGCCATGGAAGGTCCTACTCCTATTTCAGCTCTTATACATGCTGCTACTATGGTAGCAGCGGGGATTTTTCTTGTAGCTCGACTTTTTCCTCTTTTTACAGTCATACCTTATATAATGAATATAATTTCTTTGGTGGGTATAATAACAATACTATTAGGAGCTACTTTGGCTCTTGCTCAAAGAGACATTAAAAGAAGTTTAGCCTATTCTACAATGTCTCAATTGGGTTATATTATGTTAGCTTTAGGCATGGGATCTTATCGAGCTGCTTTATTTCATTTGATCAGTCATGCCTATTCGAAAGCATTGTTATTTTTAGGATCTGGATCCATTATTCATTCAATGGAAACCGTTGTTGGATATTCTCCAGATAAAAGTCAGAACATGGCTCTTATGGGCGGTTTAACAAAATATGTGCCAATTACAAAAACTTCATTTTTATTGGGTACACTTTCTCTTTGTGGTATTCCACCCCTTGCTTGTTTTTGGTCCAAAGACGAAATTCTTAATGATAGTTGGTTATATTCACCGATTTTCGCAATAATAGCTTGTTTCACAGCAGGATTAACTGCATTTTATATGTTTCGGATGTATTTACTTACTTTTGAAGGGCATTTGAACGTTAATTTTCAAAACCACAGTGGCAAAAAAAATAATGCGTTCTATTCAATATCCATATGGGGCAAAAAAGGACCTAAAGTGAGAAAAAATCAATTTTTTTTATCGCCAATGAATAATAATCAAAGGGATTCCTTTTTTTCGAAAAAAACATATCCAATTGATGGTAATCTAGTAATAAATAGGATGCGACCTCTTATTACTATTAATAATTTTGCCACTAAAAAAATTGCCGCATATCCTTATGAATCGGACAATACTATGTTATTTCCACTTATTGTATTGGTCTTATTTACTTTTTTCGTTGGATCCATAGGAATTCCTTTTGGTCAAGGAATAAGTGATCATTTTGATATATTATCAAAATGGTTAACTCCGTCAATAAACTTGTTACATTCAAATTCTAACCATTATTTTGATTGGTATGAATTTGTAATAAATGCAATTTTTTCAGTCAGTATAGCTTATTTCGGAATTTTTATAGCGTCTCTTTTATATGGGCCTGCTTATTCATATTTTCATAATTTTAACTTAATCAATTTTTTTGTTAAAATGGGTCCTAGGAGAAGTCTCTGGGACAAAATAATAAATGTAATATATGATTGGTCATATAATCGTGGTTACATAGACATTTTTTATTCAAAAATCTTAAATAGGGCTATAAGAGGATTAACCGGACTAACTCATTTTTTTGATAAACAAGTAATTGATGAAGTTACGAACGGTATTGGTATTACCAGTTTCTTTGTAGCAGAAGTTATTAAATATGTAAGTGGAGGACGGATCTCTTCTTATCTCTTTTTTTACTTATTTTATGTATCAATTTTTTTAGTAATTTCTTACTTATATATATAGTTTCTAAAAAGTTTATAAGATAAAGGATATATCGTTATTTTGAATATAATATCATAAAGAATATAAACAAAATTTGTTTCTAATTATTATTATTAATTTTTATTTCTAATTTTTATTTTATTGTTGTATCATTTCAAAAAAAGTTGACAA